AGGAAAGGGATTCTTTGCTTACTTTGGATGAGTCGATGACTGAGGAGTAGGCCAGAGGTTTAATGGAAGGATTTCCTGATAAGTAGTCGACCTGGTATGAAGCGAAGGAAGGCCCTTCCCCCGAGTTGTTTGTTCTTACCGAGCCCGCTTGCCATGAAGCTCGGCCATGTCCTTTATTTAGAAGGGCTGACCAGCCCCGTCCCCGAGTAGCTTGGTTCAAATGTTTTGTTTAGAAGAGAAGTAGAGCGTGTTGACAATAATCTCTTCGGAAAGAAACGCGCTTTATAGATCTAAGCGAATATGAAATCGACTCGACCGGCGATTCGGTTAGGCTCGGGTAAAGCCCTTGATCCGGTAGGATCGGAATCAATTCCTTGATCCTAAAAATGAGGTCGGAAAAAAAGGTATTATGGAGGCCCCTGTGATATGCCTATCGTCATCACAAGTCTACTTTTGTCCACTACGCTTGCCTGCTTCTCGGGCTTAAAAAGGAGCATATATGAAAAAGACGAGGTGCGTAGCCTTTTAACAGAGGGGAGCGGTAATAAGACTTTTCCGTCTCAACAGTTGATTGCGCATAGCCCAAGGAATAGGAAAAGCGGGGATAGCTATAATGGAAGAGCGCTTACAGTTAGATGTGAAGGCTTGGCTTACAAGCAAGGAAAGGGCAAGGATAGAGGTGAGTGAAACTTCGACGATATCCCCGAAGAGGATTGATGCCCATAAGAGTATCAAAGATTGGACAGCAAGGCTATGGCTATAAGGAAGGGAATAGGAGGAAGGCAAACACAGTAGCACTAGGGTAAGGAAAGCGCCGGGGCTGATTGACCTAAGGCTTAAAGGACGAGTAAGGGGAGGAAGGAAAAGTTATAAAGAGATTGAATGATGCGTGGCAAGAAAGAGTAAGAGGAGGAAAAAGAGTAGACTCTTGTGAACTAAGTGTAGCATCACCGGAGGAAGCTAATTTTTGCTAATTGGAATCCGATAATAGCATAGAGTAGGCTCTGGATGGATGATGGCACGAAGGAATTAACAAGAGAATCAGTCAGGGGCAACTTTCAGCAAATCTAAGAAGGTTTCTCTCGTCAGTATTGGAAGTTCGTGACCTACCTAATAGGAGTCCAAGCAAGCAGAAGGTTACAAGCAAGCGGGGTAGTGTACTTTTATCCGCAAAGAATGGGCTTTGGCATTCGTAAGCCGAGATCTGCTCTTAGGTTAGAGAGTTTGGCATTGAGTAAGCGCTTTCAGGCAAATGCTTAGATAAGATAATCCCGGGAGAAAGCTATAATATAACCAAACAAGCCAAGGGAGGGTCGATGACTCATCGATGTTCTCTTTCTTCTATTTCCTATAAGCGTCATCCTCGTTGATTGGGAGAAGTTTTCGATTGATCAGAAATCTCTTTTTGGATTCGGTATGGATAAAGATCCAGTCATGATCAAGAGTTCCAAGGGCAGCTGACTACCGCGAAAAGTCAGTAAAAAAGGTTTATGGATGAAGGTACTGGGATGAAAGATAAGTGGGACTTTCAAGGCCGGCTTCGGCATGTGCTACGTGAGCTCCTAAGACCATACGATTTCTTAATATAAATATAATTGGTGAGAGAACGAAAACTAGCCCCTTCTCTTCCGAAACAGGGCATTCGTCGTAAGCCCTTTCCTTGAAAGTTAAAATATCGTATATGATCGCAGAAACCGCCGCTTTTATCCGCCTTTGCCTACATAATGTAATAGGGGGGAAGGCCTACAAAGCAATAATAAAGTTTGAAAGTGTAGTTATTTTGATTTGATTCTGTCGAGTGAATAGAATCAAATCAAAATAGGGTTCGAAAGAGAACTTCTTTTGATTATGTGAACGTACCAACTAGTTATGTTATGAAATCAAACCGCATTGATAGCCTCTACCCGTGTCCTAGCTCGGCGGAGAGCTAGATTTGCCTCAATTGTTTGTCTCTTTCCTTCCGCTTTTCTCAAATTAGCTTCCGCGATTTCAAGAGTTTGCTGGGCTTCTTGTGGATCAATGTCACTACCCTTCTCTGCATCATTTACTAAAACAGTGATCTCATTATTGCCTATTCTAGCAAAACCACCCATCAGAGCCATCGTTAACCATTGGCCGTTAAGGCGTATTCTCAAAATACCTATATCTACAGCTGTGGCAATAGGGGCATGGTTGGGTAATACCTCCGGCTCAAATAAAGCAGATTAGTTCGGTTCACTAGGCGAAGGCGAAGCTAGCAAAGCGAGGGTGGTCATCATCAATTGCGTAATAGAAAGACCACTGAATTGAACATGAACCTGCCCTCACTTCGAATCTGAAATCTTTACTGACCTCAGACGTGGGAACATCACTTCTAGACTGGCGAAGGAAGTAGAATTGATTGATCGTGGGAATTCTGATCAGTAGGCGAGGAATCCATCTTGTTGTTATAGACCATTGTTCGAATGATAGTTTCTTTTCTTAGAAACGAAAAAACTATATCCCATTTATGGATCCCCAATTTTGGCTAATTACCGGGCTTTTGCCCCGCACCACTCAACCTAAAAAACTTCTTTTGAGATGCAAAAATCCCCAACCGAGGAAAATGGAGTAAGTAAAGTGTGAAGAATAGGGATAGCTAGCATGCCCAGTGGCTCCTATTTAATTGAATCCTCTTAGAGGGTAAGTAGGGAGTTGGACGTGCTGGTTCATTCAATTTCATCAGAATCTGCTTAAGGGGGCAGCTAGTTGAGTCCGAGTCGGAACTGAAATGAAAGCCTATTCTATTATGTCCGATCTCTAAAGAAAGCATACACGAGGCGGGGGTTTGAGATGAGAGTGGACCTTAATCCTATCTCAATCAATAACTTGATGAATTATCATCATCCTTGTGGATTGTTTGCCGTCCGCATGAAATATTCCTGCTAAAGGTTTTCCACCTTAGCTAGGATAGGTGGTGGCAGATATAGAGTTATTACAAAATAAGATCATACCCAAGATCCGCGCACTTTGAGCGCGTTTTTAGTCTATGGACCCAGTTCCGGCTTGCTTCGCATAGGCTACACAAGCCAGGCAAAAGGGAATTTCTTTCTTTTAGGACAGATCCCAGGGCGTAACTGCTATTTCACCGCTTAGCCTTAGCGACCTCATGGTTTTCGGTGAAAAGGTTGTTTTAAGGTCTTTGTTCAAACAAATGGGAGCTCTTCTTAGCTCTCAAGCGAGGAAAGGGTAACTTGTTGTGAGTGAAGAATCCCGTTATCGAATTCGCGGATTTCCTTTGAAGGAAGCAGGCGCAAGGGCACCCCCAGCATCTTTTTTCCTGAGGAACGGGGTTCGAAAGCCACTCCCCTCAAGCTTGACTGGCAGGGCTGAGCTTCTTTCGAGCCTACCTACCACTTCTTTGGCCAGAACCTTGGTTGTAATCCAAGATTGATTTAACTCCGTAGGATTTTTCTATTCCGAAATCTTATCTTAACAGAAAAGTCCTCCTAACTTCACTTTGTCAGCCTAGCGAAGAGTCAACCTAGAGGGGAAATGTTCACAGTGTGATAGTCGGCCAAGAAGCCTGCTAGAACCAATGGAATCGGAAGACGGCGAAATCGCAACGTCAAAGAAGCTGAGACAGAGACAGTTGCGATTGAGAAATCTCTTGCTAGTGAATCCGCTGATCTTATTTATATGATATGGCGTTTCGGCCAATTACATTCTTTCAAAGGAAAGCCTATTACCGGCATTGACATGAATACCCGAAGCCTATTTGCTTGCCAACTTTCATTTATAGAAGCCGATCGGCTAGTATTTACTTAAGACTTGGTTCTAGCAAATTATTTCATTAAAATGTTTTGCGTTGAAGACGTATAATGTTTTCTTTCTTTGAAGACTTGACCCGCTTAGCTTGGAGAGACGAGTGAAGACTATCTGATAGGGTCTAGTCGAGCCACTCAGACAAATGTTTGGGAAGGCGAATAGCTTACACGAATCGAAGACTCCCCTACCTTGCTTGAAGGGCTTTACCCAGAACTCAAACTTCCTTTATTCTGTTCTTTCATTAAAGGGTTTACCTACAAAGCCTCTATCAGAGGAAAGGGAAGGGAGGGTAACTGATAACTGATTGATAGAGAGGCCTTACTTCATCAGATGCTGAAGCCTAACTATTCTTAGAATCTTAGAAAAAAGCATCCCTTGGTGCATCTTTCTCTGCTTAGCGGTAACAAACTTGGATGGCAAAAAGCGCAGTGGCAACTCAGTTCATTCGGAAATTAAGACTTTTGACTTGAGCGGAAGTGAGCGAAGTTCTCTGAGTGTGGAGGATCAAGATCCACACAACTTGAATCTTTTGTGCCAAGCAATGGATAAGCTAAGGAGAATGGAAGGAGGGGAAGAACTACTAGAGAAAGGCTAAGTGAAGTACTTCTCAGGACTTCTCTTTTCTTCTTGCTTATCACCAACTTTCCGAGCGTAGTCTGTAGTAGGGAGGGCCATTCTCGCAGGAGTTGGAGTAGGAACATGACAAACAATTAGAATGTATTCTCGCAGGAAGTAGCATACTCGTGTTGCCTGCTTTCGTTCCTTTCGTCTCGAAGGCCGGTTCAGTAATAGTTCAAATCCTTCTAACTGGCTAGTGCATTAAGGCTTACTCCGGGCCAGCAGTGAACGAAGTGTTAAAGTAGAGAGAGCTAGCGTTCCGTACTCAAAGGCCAAGCAAAACTCCAGCTAAACTAATAGCTAACATTTTGGAGATATCTAAAAAAGAAGCTCTTGTTTTTCTTTCAGGAGTTGGTTGTTTTGTTTGAACAAGTCTTCGAGATCTCTCTGGCACATGCCACTTTCTTTTTTTTTCTATTGATGAAGCGGCTATGAAAAGGTGTATTTCATAAGGAATTTACCTCTGACCGGCTAGCAGCGGCCTCCCCTTCTCTTACTGGTGATAATGGGCTAAGGGCAAGCTCTCTCCACTATTCAATCTTTATCGATTGCATGCATAGAGCCATCTTCGGTTCCAAAACCTTCTGCTCTGGGGCTTTAGTATGGTTTTTTGTATCCGTTCCATCTCAAGGTTCCAAAGCCGAACAACGAGAGATGCCTTCGTTCCCGGATTCAGATAATGGATTGGAGACTAGGGTGCATAAAAGATATAGATTCCCTCGCTTTCGATGACCTACCAGCCCGAAGAAATTCCGTCTTTCGAATCCGAATGGATGAAAGCCCGATGCTGGGAAGATTGATAGTTTTGGTTCCGGAACTACGAAATGAATGAACTGATTTCGAGGTAGCTAGTTAGCGGCTTGCCTGCCTTTTCGACACGGATTCCCCTTTCTCCTACCGGTATGCTAGGAGGGCCATGCCCGGCCTTGGTCAATAGGCAAAATAATGGATAAAATGAAAAAGAGTGAAGTCAAGTAGGCAATAGCTAAAAAGAAGAAGAAAACAATACTAGCAGCAATAAAGCAGAGTTTGATAGCAGAAAGATTTAGCGAGTGGTGCGCTCATAGCCCTACTAAAGAGGACTGTGGTTTTTTCGCTAATAAGTCGTTTTTGTGTTTAATTTTACCCTTTCTTTTGGTAGTGTAAACCTATCTTCGTTGAATAGAGGAAACCCGGGGTGGTCCCCCTACTGGACATAGGTGGAAATGATTGGATCGACCACTCTGGACCCCTATCTTAGCGCGCTGCTCTGCTGCTGCTTTGTTTGCAGCACTTCGCTCGTAGTTGAGAAGATTTGATCTGGGTGCAGCTTGATTCGTTGGAACCAGTGTGTTCATATTCCGAGTAGGATTCGAAAGGACATATCTCATGGAACAGAATCCGCTTCTAGAGGGTAGCGTGCGCCCGAAAAAAAAGAGGGCCTTGCCAGAAAGACTATGAATCATCGGGTAGGTTTTATCCTAAAGATTTTGAATAAAGGGCGGAGGTTCCGCCAAGTTCTTTATCTTTCAATTCCCTACGCGAACTCAAGTAGAGAAGTACGCCCCGAAACAGAGGAAATCTATCAGTCGTTCTAGTGCTGAAGCGGAATATCATGCTATTATACTACTGCTTCGGAGATTGTTATTGGATTTTTTGGTGGTTCTTTCCACACCAATCCCTCTTTATTGTGAAAATCGAAGTGCCATCCAGATTGCTAGTAATCCAGTCTTTCATGAGCGCACGAAGCACATAGAGATTGATTCTCACTACGTTCGTCATCATTTCCTTGCTGGGACAATCTCCTTGCCTTTCATTTCTTTAAAAAACTTCCTGTTCGTGCTCTTCCTCCTAAAAGACAAGAACTAGAAGCTAGTCGAAAGAGAAAGAGGGGAGATCTGATCTTTCTTTGAAGACCGGTCCGATCCGATTGAAGTTGAAGTCAAAAAATAAGTCGAGGTTCTGAAAGAAAGAAATCAATCATTGTATTGTCAGCTTAAGGTAAAATTTCTTATTTTCTTTTAATAAGATGATTGAGTCCTACAGTGGTATAACCGGGTGAACCTCTCTCCTATAGGCCACTCAAACATAGAGAGATTAGGGACCCTCTCTACTATATCTCAGTTTCTATCGGCCGGTGTCGGTGTCAGCCAAGGAAACGGACCCTTTGAGATGAGTTAGAAAACGAGGTCCCACTCCGACTAAAGGAAGTGGCTAGCCTTGGAAGTTTCTGGCAATGAAGCAGACAAGATAATAGAAACAAGATAAAATTCCGAGTCCCGAGATGATTTCTTTTCTATTAGGACACGCAGCCACAACAGGGAAGCAGTCAGGGATACTGATGGAGGTAGTAGAGAAGCCAAGATAAAGGAGCGTAGCCTTGGTCCAGATATCAGAAGCAACTAGGGCCTCAAGGCACCCACCCAACTGATCTTTAGGATGGTTACATAAATTACCCCAGTTCGGTATATAAAAAGGTATAATAAGTATCTCGCAAGGTAGACCAAAAAAATCAAAACTATAGTGCGATAGAAGGTGGCATATAGTCAAGATATATGCCCTCCTATGTTGGTCCTAAGAAATCCTGACGGGAATAAGGAAAGCATTTCGCATGCCCATATGTAGAACCGTCGCATCTTAGGGCTAGTTCAGTCTAGTTGTAGTATAGTTCTAAAATAGTGGTTCATTCGCCCCGGATTCCACCCGCATAGTCAAACTCTCCCTAGTCCGTTATGAAGATAGTTGGTGATAGGCCTCCTAGTGGGTACGACCTATTTCTTATCTTAGAAGACGGATAGTCAAATCGAAAATATACTCTTATATGGATTGAGACCGGATCAAGTAGAGCTTTGTTTGAACAGCTCTAGCTTCCACGGCTGGAAGTGGATGCCCAGATTGAGGAGTTCTTCCTTCCCGCTGCGGCGAGGAGATATAAGCTGGTAATCCCATCCCATCTATCTTGAAGTTGTATTTGGAAATAATGCGCCTGCCCGGTCTCATCTAGAACACAGGGACAGGGACCCGTTATCGGAAATGGAGGAAGCTGAAAAGCAGCCCAACCCACCTAACGGAATAGTTAGAGCCGCACCGATTCCATCCCTGCTAGAAAGAATCTAGAAAAGCTGGTCGGACCTGCCTTTACCCCTGAGCCAGTCCTGAAGCTCCCGCTTCCGCCGGTCCTCTTTCGAAACTATCCTCTGTCCTCAGGCGGACTCTCTTACCATCGGGAGGTAGGTTCATCATTCCATCATCCGGTCGGTATCCATCTATAGAATGGGGAGTGTCTCGCCACAGCGACTCAACAGCAACCGTCATTTCGGATATCGGAACTGATGGGAAGGATGAACACTTTACTATGATTGCATCCTCTCCTTACCCGGCTGGCATAGAGCTCGTAGCATGCCCACTCCTACTCGATTTCCTTAATCCCTTGCTCCAGGGCAAGAGGTCAATGAGCACTTGACTGCCATAAATGGATAGGAAGGAGCCTACTCTAACTAAGAGCAGGTGAATCGCATAGGAAGGATCACTAAGGTTGATTATTCCTGCCATCGGTTAGAGCGCCTAGACCGAGACCGGGGAAAGAGTATTGTAATCATAGACAGATTCCTCCCCTATTTCGTAATAGAAAGGGACTGATTGGTATGAATCTATACCCGGATAGATAAGCCGTTACAAGCTGGTGAGGGATTTTCTGTAGGACAGGAAAGTTCTCTGTTAAACCGGAAATACTCTACAAGAAGGGGGGAGAAGTCGACTCACTTCACTCCGATTGACCAAAGGAAAGTAAGAACTGAACTGCAAATAGCGTATAAAAGGGAAAAACAAACCCTAGCCAACTATCTTTCCCTTGTGGAGGAAGGTTTGAGGGAATTGAATCAATAGCAATAGTCGATAGCGCACCCACGCCAGAAGGAGCTGGACATGAAAGCGACCTAGACGCTCTTTCCTTTCTGGTGAGTGAACTCTTGTCGTATCCGCGGTTGGTGTTATAGAAGTTCTTGGTGTGAGAGTATCGGGTTCGGGTCTTCAATTAGGATTTCCTCAACGCATCCGCTGTTCAATCATCTGCTGCTATTGAATCAGTTCTTACTGTAAGAGTAGCCCCAGTAACCGGTAACAGTATTCAAAATAGAAATAATAAGCCCTAAGCCTATCCGCTGTGATTGAGTCACTAACTACTGGTACAGTTAGAAAGGGAACTAATTCCGATCCTGGTTTTTTACCTTTTGTTATCCTATCTGCTGTTAATGGGGTTGGGGTTACCGCTGCTCTTGGCCTATCAGCTCTTGCTTTTGGTGAGTAAGCGCTCTTGTCTTTCTGTTTGCAATAAAAGCTTCTAGTCTTTTTCCCGTTTCCGGTCTTTAGTAGCCGGTGTTGGAGTCAGTAAGCCAATCTTTCCCGTTGATGACGCTGTTTATGAAACGTGTCCGATTTGAATGGGTGTGGAACCTTTCAACCTAAAATCAAAGGCTCAAATGTCACATTTCGATGTCTCGTAGGCGATCTATGCAAAAGAAAAAATTCCCGGGAAAATGAAAAGTGTCGATTTTACTTATTAGGAGTAAGAAAAGGTCCCTCGAATGGAATAATTGCTTTTCCGGAGGAAGTCACTTATTATAATAGTTGATAGTTGATGTCAGAGAAGAAGTTCTTGGTTTGGTTGAATTCAATCAAAAGCACCATTTTTCAATTGAATCCGGAATCCCTTCTTCTATCAATTTCCTAAGAGAAGATAGAAAGAGAAAGGATTGCAGGCTAGATTCAAGGTATGCCCAAAGGTATGCTAGTTGATTGATTCAACTCTACTTTCAAGATTGGGTGAGTGTTCAGTGTACTTTAGTAATAGTATGATGGATTTAGTGAGCGTACTGTCTGACCTTGTCCACTCAAGGCATTGCAAGCAAATGGTTTTTGAAAAGCGCTAGAAATCGTTCAACATTTTTCCAGTGCGGGTTTTCTTTTTATTTGGTATACAGTTTCTCATGTCGTACAGCCAAGTAGAAAAGCAGCGAAGCAGAAATTTTCATAAAAAAAATGTTTTCTAGCTATTCGTGGATGGGTTCGGAAGACTTGAGCAGTGGGTTTCGACTCGGTCAACTGTCTTGATGAAGATTGACTTCAGACAAGAAATGACGTAAGTGATAGATGGAATCGGTACGAAGTACTCGAGTGTGACATCAGCTCGAAGTGGTCACATTCACTCTTTAGCGGAGGGCTATTCGGTATGTTTAGGGAAAGAACACAATTGCCTCTCTTCAAATCCCCAACGAAAAATTTCGTATAGTATAGAAAAAAGATTTGGGCTGGCCAGAATCTATCAAAGAAGCCGCCCTTCTTCCTTTCCTTTGTGACTCTTTCTTACTCCCATTTCTTTAGTAAGAGATAGAGTGTTCAAGATGAAAGGACCAACAAAGGGTGAGATCATTAGTGAAAGAAGAACCTAAGAGAAGTTCTTATTCTTAATAGTAAAACGACTAGGATTAGCAGTGGGGAAAAGGATGGATATTCAATCCCAGAGGAGGAGGGGGTGGACTTCGACGAGGGGATGGGATGACAGGCACTGGTCACGGGGGGCAATATCACTCCTAATCGCGTGATGAAGCAGAAGAGGGAAAACTATTCGTAGCGGGTGATCAACCCCAAAAAAGGAGGGATTTTTTTCCTGCACTACTATGCCCAATGATGGCTTCGCGCTTTCAATTGGGGCTTATAATCATGGAGAGGGACGAAGTTGCTCGACTGGGAAGGAGAGGGACGATGGAAAGGTAACATCTGTTCCTCCACTTTTATACCCTACAGCCGGATAAATAGAATCTTTTCATTAGAACTAAGGCTGGAACAACTATTCCTATTGCTTGCCTCTTTCTCTCGGAGGATTAAGCAGTAGAAAAGACCCAAGGGAACTAGGAAACTCTATAATCCACGATAAGCCTATCATCCCCGACGAACTCATCAGCGGATTCCGCTCCCTCTGAGGTAGGGTTTGGACTATTTTGGGTCGAACACTTATGGCAGGGATAGAAAGGTGGATATAGAATTTCATCAGTCAGGCGGGGACAGGTATGGAAGGAAGAGCTACACTCCTCGCGGAAGGTCCTCTACGACTCAAGCTCGTACAAACGACGGGAAGGGATAGTGACTCTTCATAAGAAAGGTCATAATTTAACAGCATACTAGCGTACTGACTCCGCGCTTGAGCCAAGGGATTTTGCACCTTAAAAAGAGATCTCGAAGGGAAATAAATTTTCCTTTTTAGGACGAAGGACGACTTACACAAGAGGCTTTTCGATCTGCCAGTATCCAGCGGTTTGTTTGCGACTCTAAAAGAGTTGCTGACGCGCCAGTGAGGAGTTCGGGAACTACAGAAGTATAGATAGGTGAATGAAGGGAGGCTTTATTTATTTATAATCAGAGGGGAAGCTATATTACTTTCCTGGTAGTGTGCCTTCCGGCTCGTCAAATCGGAAAAACTACGTTCGTTGAACGTCCCTGGAGCTCCATACTCCTCCGGCAGCTCTACCTTGTAGGCATTCTCATTGATCTGCTTCCTTTTAAGGGAGTGATTGACCTATATTGAGTTAAGGGCTTAAATCAATTCCATGGGAAAGAACTCATAGCTTTACTCAAGCTTGAACGTAGCGATCTTTCCCGCTTGTGAGAAAGGCATGTTCTTAGATTCGTGGAATGCAGGCCGTAATAGATCAGTAAAAGGACATCGGCGAATCGACAAAGATCTTATTAGCTTATGAATTCGAAGTAAGGTGATACACATTTTTGAATATCTACTGGAGGACTGAAAGCAGTTTATGAAGGAGCCCAGTGAATCACATTCTACGAATGCCTCTTTCAGAGCTTTAATGAGCTATAGAAGCGTCCTCAATCTCTTTGAATTGAAAGGGGCGCATCGGTAAAGACATTACAGTTAGCTGTTCAGGACAAGTGGCATCAGTTCTTTCCTTCTAGTCGTCTAGGCTTTAGGCCTGATAGTTCATTCTCGAGGATCACAGAACTTGGCTTACTTCTTACTGAATACCGTACTTCGAGTTATCCCGTCCCGACTTCTCTCTTTGACTTTATCCCGCCCGATCGGTAGAATCCTATTTGAAAGCTGCTCTATCTAGTTTGTCGTACGATAGGTGGTAGCATCACTCGATCACGGGAAGGCTGAGTGCAGCATAAAATAAAAGAGATTGACATCCGACAGCTCCTTGTCCTTTCCATCCGGAGGTGGCGTTGCGTTGATCCAGCTAACGAGCAACTGCTTCGTCTTTACCCACTTAGGATTTGAGGACTTCTTTTCATCGTCTGTGAATTGGTTGGGCTGAAGCGAGAGAGAGCTTCTCGGTAGAGGTAGTCAAGCTAAGAGCTAGAAAGTAGCAATTCGGTTAAAAGCCAGTAGCACGATAGCTGTTCCTCGGTCTCAGTCCATTCAGTCAAGCCAGAAGGCAAACCGGTGTAACTCCTAAAGCCCTTGTTGCTTTAGTCAAAGAAGTGCCCTGCAACGGCCAGATAAAATTCATCTTCCATACCATCATGGCACACCAGAAGAAGAAGGGCTGCTAAGCCAGATAGAAAGCCTTGGAACACCAAGACAGTAGCAAGTGCGGCTACTGGAACACGATAAGGCGATGGTACAACCGTGGAATAAAAGCTGTGCCTCGACAAGAAGCCTCGCATCTAGCATGTGGATTCCAATTCCAAAGCTGTGACAAAACTGTGGGTTCATGACCTGCTTTACGCCTATAGTTTAGAAGTCTCGGGCTAAACCAGAATGAATCCAATCTGGGATAAAACTCCTTACACGGGGCTGGGATTGGGGAATCAGAAAGAAGTCACAGTCCGGGCTCTTCGAGCGGATCAAGCTCTTCTTTTCTTCCTTTATTACGAGATCCGGAAGTAGAAAGAAGTTGTATCGGAAAGGTGGGTTAGTCGCCTAGTGACATCCTAAATCCAATTACTTCACTCCCTTTGAAAGCTGGGCCCTCCTCAGGGCGGGAAAAAAAATAGAGTATAGAATAAAAGGGGATAGCTTAGCAGGTAGGTACCACTACCAACTACCTTAACGAAGGAAAGCAACTCGACAACAAAGCCCTTATTGTAAGAGGATTACGGATATTCATACTTTGACGGCATACTTTACACGGAACGAGAGGATAGGATATTAGGATTGGGCTAATCGATCAATAGCAAATGACGCAAGGCAGTCAACTCTCATTGAAGATGATGAGCCAACAATAACTACTAGCTCCTCTATCGGTGGGAGTTATGGCTGATTACGATTGAAAATACATACTATTTAAGCTTGCCATTCAGATTTCTAAGAAAGAAGAGAAGGAGAAGAGGAAGTACGACGAAAAGGGTATGAAATAGGTTGCTTGTAGCGATTGCTTATTCGGTTGAGATTACCAGCCGACTTGCCTGACCAAAGAATAAGATAAAAAGAAGGTTACTAACCACCCCGAACTACCAGCTTTGAAAATTAGTTGCTTAGGCTTACCTAACCTATGCTTCTTCCCCGACACCACCAAAGCCTTATATATATATTATAAAATTATAAACCTTCCTTTCCGGGCTAGGACTGAGATCGGACTTATCGAACCACGTTAGCAATCCGGTTCAGGAAAGCAGGTAAAGACATCCAATGAGCTAGATTCCCATCTTTCTTTCTATACGCAAATAAATATTTTCTTTGGGCTTCCATGAGTTAAAGAGCTTCTCTTTCTTGGACGAAAGCCATATTAAGTTAAAAGCAAAAGAAAAAAAATAAGTTTCAGAATGAGCGAATAAGAATTTTGATTGATTACAGACATCGAATAGACAATCTTTTAGACTCTTTTGAAACTATATAATCGAATCAGTAGAAAGGAAGAAGAAATGCACCGGTTTCTAATTGAAGAAAAGCAGAAAAAAGGATATGACACTCTTGAAGTAAGTTCTGTCGTCCTACTCGTTCTCTTGTGGGTATGACGAGCGGCTGCGGGGAACTCCGCGAGGCCGATAGGCCCACAGCACCTTATATGCATGGTTCTTAGCTCATCCCGTACCCCAAAAAACCAAAAGATGGAAAACAGGGGAATGGCCGGTTATGGAAGGAAAAGCCCTGTACCCCCTCCTTCCGGCCCTGATGGCCCCATCTCATTAGGTATGCCTTTTACTCAAATAATGATGAGTTTAGTATACCCTATTCGGTGTACCATTACAAGAGGAGGCTACTTAGTGAGATCGGGATCACAGGCACGGCTCCTCCCGGCCGCCTAGGTCAGTCCGTTGAAGGGGGAGGAAAGAGGCCTATCTTCGCTATTGGCAACTGGGTCAACCAAAGGCTGTTGAAACCCTTCCACGATTGGTTAATGGACGTTTTATGCTCATTACCGACCGATGGAACGTTTAATCAAACAAAACCTTTGGAGGGGCGAAATGCATATCTTCTCCTTTGATTTAAAGTCAGCAACGGCCATCTGTCCGTTGCGAGCTTTGGTACCACTGGTAGAAGTTCTGTTTGGGAAGCTGTTTGCGTGGGTCGCAGTTCTTTGATCGAGTTGAGGTTTTTATTCCTCCCAAGAAGTCCTTTGCTGGGGGCAGAGTGCTTCCATTCTTTTTTAGTCGAGTCAGGAGATTGGACGGAAGCTGTTCGACTGAAAGGCTGACTCTCCTTCCGCGGATTCAATAGCAGTTCCTGCAAGCTAGTTTGAAAGTACAATCAGGAAGTCAACAGAGAAAAAAGTTTCAGTTGGAGTTGGATTCCATGTCGCTTCGGGTTAGTTGCCTGCCAAAAAGTCTGACTTAAGCCCTTATAGTGCTTTCGCCTCTCCAGTTGCAGTCCTTCGCCCTGACTCTGAAGAGCCTGTTGTAGTAGCTTTCGATGTCGGTTTTAGATCCCTTTATTTTTGGTATGCGTATAGTACCTTTTTCGTTCCATATCGATCCCTGTCAGCCAGAAAGTCTCTTATCTTATAGCATCTTATAGCCGGCAAAGGAAATCTCTGAGTTTGTAGACAGTTTACTTTATACATCTTTTCCAATTTTAGTTTTAAGGGCATCTCTTTCTCTTCCAGTTGTTTACTTTGCTTTCAGTTCAGTAGGTGAGTTTCCAACTATATAGGGTGCCATTCCTTCTACAATTGCCATTGATCCAGTTTCAATTGTATTTATTTTATAGTCTTACTTGCGGACAGTGTCAAGTTCCTTTTCAGGAAATGGGATAAAGCTTACCTCTAGTCTCTTTTATTATGTCTTCTTCTTACCTGGGGTTTGAGTTTCAATGGAAGTACTTGGTAGGAAATGACTTGACTGACAAGTTAGGTGCGGGATTTCCCCGGTTTCGTAGAGGGGAAGAATTGTGGATAGGGTCCTTCCCTGTGCCAGTTGCAGGTATTCTAGGTGCAATGCTATTTTGTTTCTCTCCAGCCGTTTAGAGTTCTCTTGCAACGAGTTCGCGTGTTTCTCCTGAGGTGTGAGTTGCAGTACCAGGCCTAAAGGGCTACCAGTTCTACTATTTCGTATTGAATAGTTCTCCCAGGAGGGCTCACTAGGATTTCTATCTTTGCTGTCGATCCTGGTACTGTTGGAGTGTCAGTTGCCAGCTATTCAGTTCCAGTTGAAGTTCCCCTCCAGGAAGCAGGGTAAAGGGCTAGGGCAGACACAAGTTAAGAGCGAGGGGAAAGGATAAAGGGTGCGTAGTTCTTACCCGCTTTATCTAGTAGGTATAGTAGGGTTAACTATAGATCTTTTCCTGGGACTTCTGTTTACACCTCTTCTATTTAAAATTGAATTTGTAAGCTAAGCTTATTCGAGTTCTAAGCATAACATATCTCTTACTTGAAAATATGTAGTGAAAATGTCCTAACCGTGGCTATCCTGCTTAATCTTGAGGTTGTGTTAGTGAGCTGGTTTATGCATAACGAAACCCTAACCTTTACCTAAGAATGGAGTTGCTTAAGATTTACCTAATAGTAAGAGGGGCTGTTCTCGCGATTGATTGAAGTATGCTTGCTTCTCTGCTAAATGATAATATAACTGGCAAGTTTCATTAATGAAAAGAGAAAGCTTTGTCTTCCCCTCTGATCATATATCTGGATGATTTTTTACTTAACCAGCCTGATAGATCGAATGCTTTCATCTTTTCGACCAGGTTTCAGTTTTTCACTGACAATGTGGCAATCGATCTCTATATGTTTAGTTTGCTCATGACGGATTTGCCTAAACAAAAAAAAGTCTGCCTTTTAGTCTAACTTGAAGAAGGTGGCCTCTGAGAACTGTGAGCGCCTCATCTAAATCTTAATTTTCTCACCTATCTGAGGGGAAGGGCAGTGGTGAAGCGGGCCCCTTCTATCTGCCTTCTAGAAAAGAGTCAGTTCAATAAATAGATACTTGAGAATTTGACTTTTGAATTATCGTAAAACAAAAAAGAAAACTTCTCTCTTCTTCTATTAGGAATCTATGTAATCGAGACAGCCGCTCCCTATCTTAACTGGATCACGACTCATAGAATCTATTCCTACTTTGAGGGTGAGCTAGACTACCTTTGGTCGAGAAGTCAACTAACTTATAGTTCTTTCCACACCCCGCCCCGTAGAGGTAAATTGACCTGTGAATGCGGTGCGGGCCACTGCTCTCCCTTTCACTCGAAACAAGAGTTCCGTGCCAAGCATAAAGATTGAATCAATAGGACCATATTCTAATCCTAGAAATGCCATAACTCTCTTTCTGAATGTCTCGACTTTCTTTCTCAAACCACCGGACAGGGGTTCGGAAATAGCAACAATTAATGGTAGAGCGGAAATCGCTTCTGATTTGATTTCGCCTGAAACGAATCCCTCGCTTTGATAAGAAAGATCCGAGTAAACAACCTTTGAGCTGAGGTAATATGAAATATTTAGGGTTAGCGTTGCGTTCCTTGAGTATGTTTCTGCCCTAAAGAAAGAGTATAGTGCTCGTTTTGATAAGAGTATTCCATACTATCTGCTGGAAAGTTTTCAACGTCCACCTTATTCAACTACGGGAATTTCTTCTGGTTCGCTACTATCTGAGCCTACAGCTCACGACTGACCTTGAACTGGCCAAAAGCTTTCTATTTGAACGGAATTCCACAATTGCATTACCTTCGGCTGCACTTCCTTATCTGTATTCCTGGGCGGGCGTAGAAACCCCTGCTTGAACATGAGCTACGGACCCAGCTCCCTCCCCCACGGCCATCTCAGCTTCCCCGCGATACTCTGTTTATCCTGAAGTGAAGGTTTCAGGTTCGTTCCTCTTAGCCTACGGATTGCGATCGTTGAGATGTCATTGTTGAGATCAGAAGCGGGCTTGAACTGCTTTATTCGGTCTTCAGCTGGCCTACGATTGGAGGCTGCTGAAAGAGAAGAAAAGGAAAGGTGGTGCTAAAAAGGGACTGCTACCAATCTTAAACAAAGGGCTACAAAGAAGACAGCAACCGCGTACCCGGGAAAAGTGACTTACTTGAATGGGGAGCTATCCTATAACACTAACAAGCGGGGACAGAGAAGGATAACCTCTTTGAAAAGGACAGAGCCGCTTGGCCGCTACTTACACATCTGGAGTTCCGGATTGAACTACGGAACGGAATTCAAGGGCTGGACTTATAAGCCCCTTAGATAGCACTTCCTCTAAGAATAGAAGAGATTTTCTTTCTAGTAGAGCTCATCACGAGCATCATAACCTAACTCCAGGACTGGCTACGGGCACTGATCCTTCTATTCAAAGTTTCGTTTCTCCTGTTGAAAGTATAGCTAGCCTTCCTTCCTTTACTACCACCGACTGGGGACCGGATTGCTACCAGAGAGAGGAATGACTATGGGTACGGAATTGGCTTTGTAGCCCGTTGCGGAAGCCCCCCTTTTTTCATCCATTTCTTCTTTCCTTTCACTAAGGATTTGAAAACCTTATTCGAAAGAAAATAAAAAATAAAGCAGACCCGCTAACATTAGAGTTGAGAAAGTGCGTCCTACACTATGACATCCAATAGCAGAGAAAGAAATAAAGCTCGCATCTCTTTTTGGTTTTGGAGCCCCTACCCGCCCGTCTGACCATCGCCTTTGAGCTAATTATTGGTTGTTGGTAAGGCTGCCAGTCAGCAGTCCAGATTGATGATTCC